TAGATCCAGACCCTGGCACTTGAGCTTTAGGTGTGCTTAAGTTTAGACCGGGTGCTATTATAATGTTAGTGTAACACTATTGTGTCTGCTAAGTAAATAGTAGTTAGCAAACAGAATACGTAGGCCTGAATTATTGCCACTGCCATTTCTAACAAAGTAATAAAGACCATAATTACTAAAGGAAACAGGCTTATAAGCCCCCCCGCAGTTAACATACTAAAACTAAACCCGGCTAAAATAGCAAATAATAAATGACCAGCCGATAGATTCGCCGCTAAACGAACCCCTAAGGAAATGGCTCGAGATATATAACTTACTGTTTCGATCAACACTAGAAGGGGGGCCAGACCCAAAGGGGCGCCGTCGGGCATTAATATGCTAAGAAAGTCACCTTTGAACTTTCAAATTCCAGCTAAGGTGACACCTATTACTATTGAGAAGGATAAGCCCAAGGTGACCACTATATGAACTGTGGGGGTAAAAACGTAGGGAAATAAGCCTAAAACATTCAAAAACACTATAAAAAGAAAGAGGGATATAATAAAAGGGAAATACTTTAATCCTTCTGGCCCTAAATTATCTTTTACTACACCGTGTAAATGATCATAAATGTACTCAATAATAGATTGCCATCTATTAGGGACCAATCTTACTCCCTTAAATAATAAGAGACCTACTGCCACTGTTATCATCATCATCATCGATGAATTAGTCAGGGCGAATAAAACCACTATTTTAAATTGGTCGAAATAACCGCCACTCATCAATATCTAGACTTAAACTATGGCCCGATCCCATCTCGTTGAGAGCGTTTGGAGATGAGCCCGGGGCTTGGGGAACAGCAATTTAATCTAAGTGTTTTCAAATAGAGACGACCTCTTTGTTTAATTCGGAGCCCCTCTCTAAAACAGCCCAACCTCCCATTACTGTCTTTCTTATGAGCCAATTCGTCTTAATAGTAGGTAAAACAAAAGAAACCAACAAAGAAAATAATAAAAATAAAGTAATTAAAGTTCATCTGTATTGAGTCAAGTAAGTAGTAGTGTCTAATTGTGGCATCGTTGAATTATTAATAGAGAGCCCCTAAGCACGACTCGTTTGGAAAAATATATCTTGTCTCTTTGCCGTGGGCCCTACTTCTGCTCCTATTTCTTGGGTTAATACAATAGCCCCTATTAGGGCCACCAACAATATAAAACTGGCTAAAAGAAATATATAGTAATAATCTGTGTATAATATTCGTCCAATTGCCTCAATGTTATGGTATTTTATTAAAAATCAAGGGTTGGCTAAATCTCAACTACTTCCCATTTCAGCTCGAAAAGAGCCTCTATGAACATAGGGGCCGCTCATTATTAATCAGCTGGAGGCCACTTCTGAAAAGAGAAGTGTGCCAATGGCTAACCCAATAGGGACATAATTAGTCATATCTGCTTCTCCCCCTAATCGAAAAGCCGGAGGAAAGTCAGTCAAATTTAACAACATAATTACAAACAAAAACAAGATAGCAATTGCCCCCACATAAATTATTAAAAAGATTAAAGCGATAAAGTCTACTCCTAATATAATAAAAAGGGCCGCGGAACTTGTAAAAGCAACTACTAACCAAAAGATTGAATGAACTGGATTAAGCGCCGATATAACCATTATTCCAGAAGCAATGGCCCCAAATGCCAACGTGTAAAAACAAATCTGAATCAATTATATTTAGTTAAAGTAGAACCACCCTAGGACCTTAGGGACTATTCAGCTTAAAGAGCTAAGCCCCTCCCGGGTTGAAGAGTATTGCATTTCTTACGGGGTCTATAATTATTGAGGGCAGGACTCCAAGCCCAAATATTAGTACAACTAAAGGGGCGATAGCTAAGACTTCGCGTCTATTAAGGTCCCTGGCGAAAAGAAGATAATTAGAGGCGTTTCCGAAACAAATTCTGTTGTATAGATAGAGAGAGTACGCTGCGGACCAAACCATGCCCGAAGCAGCTAAAGCCCCGATCCCCAAATTGTACTCAAAGGCGGCCAATAGCGAAAAGAATTCTGCAACAAAGTTGCAACTTAAAGGAATTCCCATATTAGTAAGTGTTAAGGCCAGCATAATAATAGCAAAGATTGGCATTGTAATGGTTACTCCACGGTAATATTTTATAAGACGAGTGTGATGGCGCTCATATAAATAAGTAACCGCAATAAAAAGAGCAGAACTAACAAGACCATGGGCCAACATCATAAAAACAGCGGCGACCATCCCTTCCATTGTATGAGTGAATAAACCTAAAGTGACCAACCCCATGTGCGCCACTGAAGAATAAGCAATAAGTCGCTTAAAATCTACTTGACGGCAGGTAGTAAGGCTCCCGTAAATGATTGCAAGTATACTCAACGTAATTATTAAGGGGGCAAAATATTCGGAGGCAGCCGGTAAAATCGGCCAAGAAAATCTTAAGAACCCATAGCCCCCCAGCTTTAATAGGATGCCGGCTAATATTACTGAGCCTGAGACGGGGGCCTCCACATGAGCTTGAGGCAGTCAAATATGAAAAGGTATTTGGGGGACCTTGACCGCTAAACTTAGAAAGAATCCAGCAAATATTCATTTCTGAGTAGAGGCAGGCAATTTTATATTTAATAATGTCTGATAATCTGTTGTCCCCGTACTACTATATAATTTGAAAATCCCTAGAAGCATAAACACTGACCCAATGAAAGTATAGAAGAAGAAATAGTAGGAGGCTCGGACTTTTTCTTCTCTGGAGCCCCATATACCGATTAAAAGAAACATGGGGATCAATATACCCTCAAATAAAACATAAAACAAAAGTAAGTCCAGTGCTGCAAAAACTCCCATTAGTAACACCTCTAAAAACAATAGGCATAAAAGAAACTCTTTAAGTAAATATCTAATAGAGTTTCAACTAATTAAAATACAAATTGGGGTCAATAGCGCAGTTAAAATTAAGAAAAATAAGGAGATTCCATCTACAGCTAAAAATATAGGACCTCATTGAAAGTTTAAAGCAGGTGAGACTATCCATTCTGTTTGATTTATAGTTTGAAACTGGCCCTCTGAATCAAAGGCCCCCCATAAAATTAAGGTGGCAGTTAAGGTCGCTAAAGACCACTCTAGGGCGGTTCTTTTTAATTTAACATAATTATCCCTCGGAGCTCTCATCACGTTAATAATCCCCATAAAAAGTAAAAGAAAAATTAAGCCCAATCAATTCTTGGGGAAAACCATACAATTATTTTAAAACCTAAGGTTCCTGGTCTCTATGGGGTTATGAACCACATTCATATTTCTAACTAGAGTGTGCAGACAACACCCAATTGACATATCTATTTAAAGAAACAGCCTCAACTACTATGGGCATAAAAGAATGGTTAGCCCCGCATATTTCCGAGCATTGACCGTAAAATACCCCCGGTCTTTTAATAAAAAGGCCCGTTTGATTTAGGCGGCCGGGAACTGCATCCATCTTAAGACCTAATGCGGGAACAGAAAATGAATGTAAAACATCGGCGCCAGTTACCAAGACTCTTACATGTGTATTAATGGGGACAACTAATCTATTGTCAACTTCTAATAGCCTAAAATCCCCACTATTTAAATCAGATGTGGGAATCATATAAGAATCAAACTCTAATGTTTCAGCCTGATAGTCTGAGTATTCATAAGATCAATACCATTGATGCCCTATGGCCTTAATCGTTAAGGCCGGGTCCATCACCTCATCCATCAAATACAATAGTTTTAAAGAGGGAAAGGCTATAAATACTAATATTATGGCCGGAATAACCGTCCAAATTGTTTCTAATAAAACCCCATCAATTAAATATCTATAGTAAGACTGCCCACTTAGAGCTTTAATAATTAACCATATTACTGCTACAATAATAAGAATCAATATGAACATAATCTGGTCGTGAAAAAAAACTATCTCTTCCATCACCGGGCTGGCAGCATCTTGTAAGCTTAATTGCCAAGGCTCCGGGACATCTCTATCCCCAAAGGAATTAATCATAAGTAATAGCCTATTAAATAATGTCATAACCAAATATTAAGCGCTCAACGAAATGGGATCTCAATAAGATGAGACTTCGGGGCGCAAATTCTGCCTCTTAACCTTTAAGCCAATTGAGAGACTTAATGGCTATGGTTCCTCTTATTCGATAGTAAGCAACTAAAATAGCCAAACCAATGGCCGACTCGGCCGCCGCTACTGTTAGAATCATAATTGTAAAGATTTGTTCGATTAAAATATCTATTACTATAGAATTAATTAAAAACAGAAAAGAGGCGGCCAATAATATTAGTTCTATAGACATCAACATTATTATAAGATGGCCCCTATTAAGAACAATGCCCAAAACTCCCAGTAACAACAACAAAACCGCCACTATTATATATTTATAATACATTAACTTAACTTAAATACGGATCTCCCCCTCAACGAGAGAGAGACCATGAACCACCTCAGTGCTTTTATAAAACTCCAGGGCGCCTCCTTGAATTAATCAATAGACTTGGGTCCAGCGTAAGAGCCATATACGAAAGGTAGCTCATTATAAGTATGAGAAAGAGGAGGAGAAGGTTGAAGCCATTCTAAAGAAGTCCAACTCGACTCAGTGCTTCCTATCCAACTTATAAATCTTACCTCTCGAACATAAGCATCATAAATTATATAAATAAACAATAATACCCCTACGATAGATATAGTAGAGCCTAAGGAGCTAACTAGGTTTCAACCAGCAAAGCTATCGGCGAAGTCGGAGTATCGTCTCGGGAACCCCGCTAGACCTAAGAAATGTTGGGGAAAAAAAGTCAAATTGACTCCTATAAACATTAATCAGAAGTGTATTCTGCCATAGAGCTCATTATAACAGTAGCCAGTGATTTTCCCAAACCAATAATAAAACCCACCAAATATAGCAAAAACAGCTCCCATAGATAATACATAATGAAAGTGGGCCACTACATAGTATGTGTCGTGTAAAACAACATCTAAAGAACTATTGGCTACTACAACCCCGGTTAAACCTCCGATTGTAAATAAAAATATGAATCCTATGGCCCAAAGCATAGGGGTGTCGAATCTAAGAGCCCCCCCATAAATAGTGGCCAACCAACTAAATACTTTTATCCCAGTTGGCACAGCAATAATCATAGTTGCCGCAGTGAAATAGGCTCTTGTGTCTACATCCATTCCAACCGTAAACATGTGATGGGCCCACACAATAAAGCCTAATATTCCAATAGATAACATTGCATAAACCATCCCTAAATACCCAAAGATTTGTTTCTTAGCAGAAAAGGTTGGGACTATTTGAGATACCATTCCAAAGCCTGGTAATATTAAAATGTAAACCTCTGGGTGTCCAAAGAACCAAAATAGATGTTGAAACAAGATGGGGTCTCCCCCTCCTGCGGGATCAAAAAAGGTGGTATTAAAGTTTCTATCCGTCAAAAGCATGGTTATGGCCCCAGCTAACACTGGTAAAGATAGTAGTAATAAAAAGGCAGTAATTAGTATAGACCATACAAATAGTGGTAGTCTATCCATTGTTACCCCCGGGGCCCTCATATTTATTATGGTAGTTATAAAGTTCATTGCTCCCAATATGGAAGAGGCACCCGCTAGATGGAGGCTAAAAATAGCCATATCGACGGCTCCCCCAGAGTGTGCTTGAATGCTGGACAAAGGGGGGTATATCGTTCACCCTGCGCCAACTCCTTGTTCAACAAAGGAGGACCCCAATAATAGTATTAAAGCAGGGGGCAACAACCAAAAACTTATATTATTAAGTCGTGGGAAGGCCATATCCGGCGCACCGATATATAGTGGGACTAGCCAATTCCCAAATCCCCCTATCATAACTGGCATGACTAAGAAGAAAATCATAATAAGGGCATGCGCTGTAACTATTACATTATAAAGATGGTCGTCCCCTAACATAGTGCCAGGAGCAGATAGTTCTAATCTTATCAACATACTTAAAGCTGTACCTACCATACCAGACCCTATTCCAAATACTAGATATAATGTGCCGATATCTTTATGGTTTGTAGAAAACACTCAACGAGCTAAATACCGATCTACCATTGTATAAATTTACTTCCTTTTCCCTCTCTGTTTATTAACTTCCCCATCAGTAAATACAAATATATAAGAATAACCACACGACATCCACAAAATGCCAATACCAGCTTGCCGCTTCAAAGCCAGTGTGGTGATGACGAGTGAATTGGTGAGAGATTAATCTTGCCAAGCAAACGATTAAAAATGTAGTCCCTATTAGAACATGAAGGCCATGGAACCCAGTTGCCACAAAGAAGGTTGCCCCATATACTGAGTCCGAAATAGCAAAGGGCGCTTCATAATACTCCATTGCTTGTAGCCCCGTAAATAGGATCCCTAAAAGAACCGTACATGTTAATCCCTTAATTGCTTCTTTTTTTCTTCCACTAATTATGGCGTGATGGGCCCAAGTGACTGTTGCACCCGAGCTTAATAAAACAGCTGTGTTTAACAGGGGGACTGAAAAGGGGTTTAATGGATTTATTCCTTGAGGCGGCCAGACAGCACCAACTTCAATGGTTGGGGATAAACTACTATGAAAAAAAGCCCAAAAGAAGGAAAAAAAGAAAAGAACTTCGGAGGCTATAAATAGCAGCATGCCATACTTTAGCCCCTGTTTCACAACTAAAGTGTGGCGGCCTTGAAAAGTAGCCTCTCTAATAACATCTCTTCATCAAACTATCATAGTAAAGGCAAGTGTTATTGCCCCCATATATAAAATTCAACTTTGACTATAATGAAAATACACAACACTGCCGATAGTTATAAAAAGAGCCCCGCAAGCCCCTATGTATGGTCAAGGGCTGGGATCTACTAAATGATAGGGATGGTAAACAGTAGATTGCATCGTACTTAGATCCCAAGAATCTTATTCTTTAATACCAAAATGATAATGCTTCTCAATCGAGCGCTTTATTAACATTAAGGCTAAGTTGGTCTTTAAATGAAAATACAGGAAAGTAATTTAGATCTAAGATTAGGCTAATTTTAACTCTGAGTTAGTAAAATAAAATCCAAACAATTCGATATATCCTTCACACTTTAGAGGCGGTCAGTGATTAGCTGAAAGACCCCCAACCTTCCTATGCGGGCCTGATCCTAAAGGATCTATATTGATCGTAACTTATAGAGAATAAGAGGATCATTAATGTTTCGGTCCTTTCGTACTAGAAAATAATTATATCGATGTTTCTTCAAATTGTAGATAGAAACCAAGCTGTGTTACCACGCTTTTAACTCAAATCATGTACAGCCTTAATGGACGAACAGACCAACCCTTGGGAGCGACTGCACCCCAGGATGCTGCAATTCAACATCGAGGTCGCAAACATCGTCGTCGATGAAAGCTCTCTAACGATATTACGCTGTTATCCCCATGGTAGCTTTTATCCGTTGATCGTTAACTATTCCACTCTAAACTAACGGGTCATTATAGCCCACCTTTCACGCCCTAATAGCTTATGCCTAGGTCTTCCGGTGTCTGCTCGGGACGTACCCCTTGCAGTCAGGCGTCTGCTATTAATTATGCACCTTAAGCTCACCTTCGTTACTTTTTAAAAGGCGGTCGCCCCAACCAAACTGTCCCACTTACGTCGTTTCTCTCACCATGAAGGAGAGTTAGCTCTCTTAAAATAAAAGAGTGGGCCCCCTTCGCCAACGGTTAAATCTTAGATCAAGACCCTCTCTATGAGAGGAGTCGAAGAACAAGATGTCTCACACCACATAATCTTAGCTATTTATTTAAGTTTTAACTCCTTGCTCTTAATATATCTCTGTGAGCAAGAACCTATTTTAGCCGCATAAGTTTCCAGTAAAGCTCAATGGGGTCTCTTCGTCTAACAATTTGGACGTAGCATCTTCACTACGAATTCAATTTCACTGGGAATCTTTTTAAGACAGTGGGGCCTTCGTGACGCCATTCATACCGGCCAACAATTAATTGGCTATTGATTACGCTACATTATCACAGTCAGTGTTACCGCGGCCATTCAATTGTCTTTATGAAGTCGGCTCCTACCGACTCTTTTAGATACAACCATTGGGCAGGCCTCACCCTCCATACTTCTATTTGCATATTGGCAGAGAGCTATGTTTTTGGTAAACAGTCGAAGCCCTGTGTTGTAATAACCCCCTAGTGGGAGTCCAAAGTTTTGCCGAGTTCCTTAAGAAAACTTTTCCCCTCACTATTCCCCACTTGTGTTAGGTTAGTACAGTGCAACCTTTTATAACTCTCATCGAGGGTCGAATATATAGTAATTCTTTCCTGGCACCAAGTGCGTCTATTACTATAGCCCATCGACGCAGCCTTTGGGCTACCATCTTAGGGACTGTATAACCCAAGCCCTCGAGCTTGGAAACCTGGGGAAGTGATCCGACGACTTCTTACTCATGTTCACATTATCATCTCTGATGCTTTGGGTTCTCACTGAACCATTTACAGTACGTTCTGCTACCAAGCGTATTTTGCCCTCAGAGTTTCAGTTCAGCTTTAGCCACCCTAATTGTAGAGATAGGAGAACTTTTTGAGTGAACTGCTACGTTCTCTTTTAAAGGTGGCTGTCTCCAAGCCTACTTCCTCACTGTCTAAATACAATATCTCTTTTTCACTTGACTATTTTAATCCTTTTAGATCCCAAACTGATTCATGACTTTAACTTCTGATTAGGGCTTGCCCTTTTGACAATTGACCTTATCGCCTACTGTCTGTCTGCCCACTTCGATTCTTTTACATTCATAGTTAATCCCTCAGTTTTGAGCGATCGAACTTTACCATGAAAAAACAATCCCCCATATCTCGGTTAAATCCTGATAAGGGCCCTGTTTGTGGGCGCACTACTTAAATAGTTTTCGCAGAAAACCAGCTATCTCCAAGTTCGATTGGTCTTTCACCCCTAACCACAAATCATCCGAGGGTTTTGCTACAACCACCGGTTCGTTCCTTTAAACTGTTCATGGTTAGATCACTTGGTTTCGGGGAGTTTGACTGAAGGGGTTTCCCCCTTGATTTCTCTTCACCTTCGTTCTTTAAACCGAGTTTAACTTAAGTCTGCCAAACCTTATCTTGTAAACCCATTATACAAAAGGTACGTTGTATCACAACTGCTTTAAGGGACTCATTTCAAGATCTTTTCAAATCTCTTTCAACTTTCCTTTACAGTACTTTCTCTTTCGGTATGGGGCTAACATTTAGTCTTAGATGTGTGGGCACCTATCTTCCACTATCTACTCGCTTCAATAAGTTATTGGACTGATCCACTTTCGCTCACCGCTACTTACGGAGTCTCGTTTGATTTCTCTGCGCCACAGACCCTCAAGAGATCTCTTTTGAGTCGGCTCTGGTACTGAGATGTTTCACTTCCCAGTTATTTTCACTGCGTTTACGCTTGGACATACGAATTCTAAGCCTCTTCCTCGCCTTTTCGGTCCTTCCGTCCTATTTAGCCCATCCTAGTCATCCATTCGTCCCTTTTGTTATAAAAATCAAAGTTGTATACCAACATTTAAATCATGAACCACATTCGTAGTTCTAATTCTTTAGAATCAAGATCAATCAGCTGTATGAATGCTTTTCCGCCAGCATCATGATTGTAGGGGCGGGAGTTGAACCCGCATCTCCAGATCATGAGTCTGGTGACTTCCCGTTAGTCTACCCTACGGGACACTCCCACATCGAGTAGCGTAATGGGGGAGGCGACTTAGATGATATTATTGGAGTAATTGGTTCTCTAAATACCCCAATAAGGGGGTAAGAATCAAAAAATAAGAGAAGTAAAAAATAGAAGCTAATTGTCCAATGACTACAAAAGGCTCTTCAACCGGCCGGGATCCTATTCAAGTAAGAAGCAAGAAATCGGCCACCACGAACCAAAAGGCCACACGCCCCAACGGACGAAACGGCAAGCCTCTAAATCGGCTACGATGGAGCCATGGTACTAAAAACAATATTAATAGGCTAGCAAACATAGCTATAACTCCTCCCAATTTATTAGGAATAGAGCGTAATATAGCATAAGCAAATAGAAAGTACCACTCTGGCTGTATGTGGACTGGGGTCACCAATGGGTTAGCCTGAATAAAGTTTTCAGGGTCCACCAATAAATTAGGGGCCAGGTACACAATACTACTTAAGGCTATTGTTAAGCCAACTATGCCATACCAATCTTTTGATGTGTAATAAACATGAAAAAATACTTTATCCAAATCAGACCTAACTCCGATAGGATTATGAGACCCTTCTTCATGTAAACATATCAAGTGAATCACAGCTAAGGCAGCTAGAAGGAAAGGGAATAGGTAATGAAGGCTGAAGAATCGATTAAGGGTGGCATTAGAAACACTGAAACCCCCTCAAACTCATTGAACAACATCTGTTCCAATATAAGGAATCGCGGATAGTAAGTTAGTAATAACTGTGGCGCCCCAAAAGGACATTTGGCCCCAAGGTAAGACGTATCCAATAAAAGCGGTGGCCATCGTTAAAATAAATATTATTACACCAACATTCCAAACCGAAGTTTTTGTATAACTTCCATAATATAAACCTCTACCTATATGGATGTAAAGGCATAGAAAAAACATAGAGGCCCCATTGGCATGAAGATATCTTAATAAAAACCCATAATTCACATCACGCATAATGTGACCCACAGATGAGAAAGCCAAACTTACATCAGCACAATAATGCATTGATAGAAATATTCCTGTTGCTATTTGAATAACTAAACATACCCCTAACAAGGAACCAAAGTTCCACAAATAACTTATATTAGAAGGACTCGGGAGGTCCACCACCAACCCATTAACAATCGACAAAACGGCATTATCTTTCCTCAATCGCATTAAGAAGCCCACCAGAGTCGAACTGAGGGCCCATAATATAACTTTAGACTCATGGTCTTTTATAAAAACCCAAATAGAGCACGAAGAGTTAAGGACAGGCCCCGCTCTCTCAAGGGAGGGTTCCCCCTCCCTCACTATGTTACGACTTGCTCAACCTCGTAGATATACGTGACCGCCACAACAGGGCGGCTTCCGAACTATCGTCCTTGGCAAAGGTGACGGGCGATTTGTACTAACACTTGCACCGATTCACCGGAACGCTCTACTTCCCGATTACTATTAAATCCAACTTTCGGCCGTATTACAGTTACCTTCCGAACTCTTACTTTTGAGTTTCACCGCCCGGGTCTCCCATTGTATAAGAAAATGTAGCGCATATAATCCCCAAACATTAGGATCATAAGACCTGACTTCATCCGAGAGACTTGCCCTCGGGTTGAGTCCGTTTTAAGTTTCACACACGAACTGACGACGGCCATGCAATACCGGTCTAGCGGTTCGAGTTTGGGTAGGGTTTCTCGCGGATTATCGAATTAAACTACACGCTCCTCTAATTGAAACAGTGAACAGCCAAGTTCTTTGAATTTTAATCTTGCGATCGTACTACTCAGGCGGAAGATTTCTTACCTTTCAGAGTTGCTTAACATTTTCTTCATAGTTTACAGTGTGGACTACCAGGGTCTCTAATCCTGTTTGCTCCCCACACTTTCGTGTTTCAGCCCCATAAAAGAGCTTCGCTCTCATAGTAGTGTTTGATCTGAGGTAAATTGCCTTAACCTTTGGAGTTCTGTTTTCTATCTACACATTCTACCGTTACAGAAACATTTCATTTACCCTCTTTAAACTCTAACGGGGGCCTACACACCCTTTACGCCTTTTGACCTATAAAGACTAGCCCTTAAGTCTAACCGCGTCTGCTGGCACTTAATTTGACGGACTAGGTGGGTGTGTGCTCTCTGTGTCATACTTTCGTATATTGCACAAGATTCTCTACTGCTGCCTCGCCCAAAAGGACGTCCTGAGTCTTCCCCTTGTTTCAGTGCAAGTGTGGCTTCGGGTTAAAGCGGCGCATCTTCGGCAAGGGGGTCCTTTACACCGCCTTCGACCTAATACGACTCCGGTCCAACTCTGAGGCTTGGGTCCCGGATTTACTCACCTGTTCGCTAACTTCCGCTTTGTTGCCATAGCTTTCGTCCACTAGCATGTATTAAAAGGTCCACTTGTCTTCTATATTCCCCAAAATCAAAGGACTATAATTGTCTCACAAACCTCCACCCCACTTATTTTATAACATTTTAGTCCCGATAATTTACCTGGACAATTTTAACTCAATCACTGTGTGATAAGTTAAATCCCTTAGGCTCTAGGTAAAATATTTGCCCATACTATATAAAGCTCTTCTTGGATCTTAAAGAGATAGATTGTCCCCGAGAGCCCATAAGGATACATTAAAATAGCCCCATTGTAGCTCAATGAGCCACTTGTAATAGTAAATTAGGTGAAACAATTGTAAACCCAATGGGGTACAGACTGGCCCCAATTAATAAAGATTTCCTTAAGTTTACTCTATTGTCTTTTTGGAGAGTTTTAGGGCCAATTAAAAGAGAGGAATCGGCTTGGAAATAAATAACTTTAACTATTCTTACATAATAAACACCAGCTACCACAGAACAGATTACAGCCAAAATAGAGACTAAATAGTACTGGTAACCTACCCCAGACAATAAGACTAGTCATTTGCTTAGAAATCCAACCAAGGGGGGGATTCCGGCAATTGAAAGAAGAGTTAAAGCCAAAGTAAAGGCTAAAACGGGCTCTCTTCTTGAGAGACCACTAAACTCTACTATTAGGTTCTTAACGGTCCCTAAAGCTAATAATATAGCAAAAATACAAATGGACATAGTTACATACAAAATCATATAAATTAAACTTGCCAGAACACTCTCAAAAGACCCAATCTCTATTCCCCAAAGTACGAATCCCATATGCCCAATTCCACTGTAAGCTAACAGACGTTTAACTTTGGTTTGGTTTAAGGCCCCGATTGCCCCCACAACCATTGAAAAGACAGCACCAATCAACAAGAGGTTAACGACCGGCCCAATTGAAACCAAAATAGAAAATATAGCCATCTTAGGCACTGTGGCCAATAAAGCGGTTGTAGTTGTAGGCGCCCCATCATATACATCTGGGGCCCACATATGAAAGGGAGCTGCAGATAGTTTAAATAACAGAGCAATCGTGATTAACAAACTTCCTATGGGAGTCATAACTCCGGAAGGATCGCCTACTTGGTTTACTGCACTATTTAATGTCTGGGCAACACCCTGGTTAAGCACCAGATCTATACACGGTATACTAGCCCCTCCAGTTAATCCGCACAATAGAGCACACCCAAATAAGAATAAGCCTGAAGAGAGTGCGCCCAACACAAAGTATTTTAAGCCAGATTCTGCACAATGGCCAGACCCCCTATTTTGAGCAGCTAATATAAAGAGGGAAAGAGTGGGTAATTCAATGGCTAAATAAACAGACAACCAATTGCTGGACAATACTAAGAGAACACCTCCCAATGTTACCATTAAAATTAAAACGGGGGTGTGAGCCTCCGTTTGAGGGCTTTCTCCGCCCAAGGCGCTATTTCGCACAACAAAAGTTTCCTCTTTCCTCTTTCCAGAGGGGTCGATCATCAATAAAACAGCAATTGAGCCTATAACAATAACTAATTTAGCGGACTCGGCCCAACTATTAACAGTTAATAACCCGTTATATTCTTTTAAAGGCAACTCATAAAGTAAACTCTGTAAGAGCTCAAGGGGAAATAGATTAAAGACCCCCGCCCCTTCAGAGAAACCCCATCAGTTTATAACCAACAACGTTAAAATCGATAGTTTTAAAGGAAAGCCATTTACACTATAAACTACTAAGCCTAATATAATTATACTTAAAATTAAGAGCTCCCCCATAAACCCAACGATCTATTATCAGGAGGGGCAGGACTTGAACCCACACTTTTAGCTTTGAAGGCTAACGGTCTTCCTTAACCTAACCTCCTATAGAGTGCCCAAACTAACCCCCCTCGTTAATAGGGGGGCCAGACTGTTCATAAGATTAATATGGCGGTGCCAATTAACATAACTAAAGCATAGTTGAAAACTAAGCCAGATTGTAAATTACTAATTTCTTGAGTCAATTTAATCATAGAGTTTGATATTCCTTTTGGGCCCACTAATTCTAACACACCTCTATCGAGGGTCCGATAGGATATTAAATGGCCAGCTCTCCACACGCTCTTTACTAAAAAATGGTTAATAATATAATTAAACTGCCAGGCGGAGTATACAAAAGTATAGCTGGCTAAGCTTATAGGAGAGACCAAGGCACTAAAGGGGTAGGCCGAATAGTGATAGAGTACAATAGCCAATGCGGCCCCCAAGAGACTAAAAACTACAGGCATTAATTTAATAGAGATGGGTATGACAGGAGGGAGTGTGGCCTGAAAAGACCAGATCACCTCTTTAGTCAAATAACCCATAAAAAGGCTCCCCAAAGCCAACAGTATTAAAGGCAAGGTTAAGTTCCAAGCGCCCTCATGTGCATGTATGAAAATCTCTTTTCTAGAGTTGGTGTCCGATATAAAAGTTAGGTAAGACAATCGAATGGAATAAAAGGCTGTCAATAAGGCGGAGAACACCCCCAACCAGTGGGCAAAGGCTAAATAATGTTGGTCATAGGCCAATTCTAAAATAAGATCTTTAGAATAAAACCCTGTTAAATAGGGTAAGCCCATTAAAGATAAGGAGCCAACAACCATCATAGTGTAAGTAAAAGGTATCGATTTCATCAGTCCCCCCATCTTTCTCATATCCTGTTCGTCGGCCAAAGCGTGAATTACAGACCCCGCACTTAAGAATAATAGAGCCTTAAAAAAAGCATGGTTTATTAAGTGAAATAAGCTTATGGAGTAATGGGAGATCCCACAGGCCACCACCATGTATCCCAATTGACTACATGTCGAATAGGCAATTACTTTTTTTAAATCGTTTTGGACCAACCCGACTGTTGCTGCCATAAACGCCGTTAAAGATCCTATAATGGTAATGACCATCAAAGCCAATGGAGCCTGTTCTAACAGAGGAGAAGATCTAATTAACAAAAACACGCCTGCCGTCACCATAGTCGCAGCATGGATTAGGGCAGAGACCGGAGTTGGTATATAGATTAGCCAAAATAAATATCGGCGCGCCGTTACTCTCATAACGGATAGGACTTTCTCTTTCACCTTACAACTTGCCTACCTTAAGATTAGCTCTCTGGGAGATTTAGTCTTACTCTCATTCCAGCCCGCCCTTAATTCATTCATAAATTAAGCCCAGAGTAAGAACTAATAAAAACACCACCATAGTTCAAAAGCCAACAGGGGAGACTTGGTTATATATTACACATCAAGGAAAAAGAAAAGAGATTTCTAAATCAAAGATTAGAAACAAAATGGCAATTAAAAAGAATCGAACAGAAAAGGGGCGACCCGGGGTTCCAAAAGGATCAAATCCACACTCATAAGCAGAGACTTTTTCCCGATCTGGCTGTTTAACTCCTAAGATATAAGAGGCACCAGAAATAATAGCGGAAAGAATTACACTAAAAATTAATAAAACTAAAAGACCATAAAACTCTGTAAGCATTGTGGGCCTGATTGACACTCTTTAAATTGGCTCTAACTGGGGGGTAGTCCATTAAACCCTAATAGAACACTGGCCACTAAAACGACAAAGGATAAACTTAGGGGCAAATAAGACTTTCATAATAAAGCCATTAATTGGTCGTATCGCATTCTTGGAAAAGAGGCCCTTACTCAAATAAACAATAAAATTATAAGAGCAGCCTTTAGGCCAAATCACCCAGCCCCTCCCCTAAAATACGAAATCGGTGAGAGCCACCCTCCTAAAAAGAATATAGTCGTTAAACAACTCATTAATATAATATGGGCATATTCCGCAAGGAAAAATAAAGCAAAGTACATAGAGGCATATTCTACGTTATAGCCCGAGACTAACTCCGATTCGCCTTCTGTTAAGTCAAAGGGGGCCCGATTAGTCTCCGCTAAGGCCGAGGCAAAGAACATTATCGCGGCAGGGAATAGCGGAAAGAGAAACCAGACACCGCTACTTTGGGCTAAAACTATTTCAATAATATTGAAAGAGCCAACACACAAGATAACTGAAATGATTATCAATCCAATAGAAACTTCATAACTAATCATTTGAGCCGCCGCTCTAATAGCCCCTAAAAAGGCATATTTAGACTGACTAGCCCACCCTGACATTAATATAGCATAAACGCTTATGGAAGAAACAGCCAAAAGATATAGAATGCCTATTTTTAAATCACTTATTAAAACTCCCCTCTCATAAGGAATTACCCCCCAAGCAATTAGAGCCAGGGTGAATGATAATATGGGGGCTACTATATATATAAACAAATTAGCGTGGTGAGGAACAACCATTTCTTTAGTAAATAGTTTGACACCATCCGCTAAAGGTTGCAGTAGCCCGTATACTCCCACCACATTAGGCCCTTTCCTAGCCTGCATGTACCCTAAAACCTTCCGTTCGGCTAAAGTTAAATAAGCCACTGCTATAAGCAATGGGACTACTATTACTAATATCTTTAAACTAAAATAAACTATTGTAGCCATCATCTTGAGGGGGCCGGACTTAAACCGGCCCTAACCCCGAACTAGATCTCAGATCTATTTATTGGTTTGTAAAGTGGACCCACATAAAGTCTCTGAGGTTCCAACAACGAAGGGGCTTTAAAACTCATCCGAGTCCCTGTCTATAGGGTTTCGAGCTAAGATCCACCCAATAAAACCTATTTATGGAGTATACATTCTAACCTTCCGTTTTGTTACCGGCTGATTGACCTCCTACGGCTTCGACCGAAGCCTTGGCCTATTTGAAAGGTTTTTCCGACTCCCGGCGGACTGTCAACTGTTCGAGGCCTTCCCAGCATACAGTGGGTTTTAATCCTGGCTAATTGCTTAGACAAAACGGCCCAACGCTAACCCTCCATAGCATCCGGCAACCAAGTGTGTAGTCCTAATTGTGCAGATTTCCCCACTGCCCCTATAAACAATAACAAACATATTAGGGTAATGTTATTAAAGGGGGCCATATTAAAAGTAGAAGAAAAGTCAAGGGACCCAAATTGTTCTCAAATAGCAAACATAGCTAATACTAACCCAATATCCCCCACTCGATTAACTAACATAGCTTTTATGGCTGCTTTATTAGCCTCTATCCTGGTTAATCAAAAGTTTATTAAAAGATAAGAGCATAGCCCAACTCCTTCCCAGCCAATAAACAATTGTGGATAATTATCGCTGGTGACCAATACGATCATTAAAAACGTAAACAATGACAAATAGGACATAAATCGGGGAATATGGGGATCACCCTGCATATATGCCGTAGAGAAAATATGAACTAAAGTAGAGACCGTTGTAACAACAAGTAACATAGCTGCAGTAAGGCTATCAAATTGTAACCCGAAATAAGTGGTTAATAGATCGGAGTCTAGCCATCTTCATAGTTTAATGTATGTAGTAGAAGAGTTTAAAGTGGTTTCATAAAATATTAAGGCAGATCAAGATAAACTTATTATTAAACAGCCTGAAGTTAAAAGTCCGGCGCCTTGTTCTCCTATCTTTCTCCCAAATAAACCTGAAGTTAAGGCCCCAACAAGGGGGGCCAATACAACTAAAATATACAT